TGTTTTAATATTAGAATAATTAGTGTCGTGTTATTTTGCGATATTTTTAGTGGGGTTTGTTAGGTTAATAAAAAATTGGTTAAAATGTAAAAATTGGTGCATATATATATATATATATATATATAATGGGATGGCCAATTCATATCTCAACTTATGGCCTAATACGTTCTCGGGTCCTCCTTGGTTTAGGGGTTTGACAAGGAAAGCAGGATTCATTGAGCGTAGGGGGGTAGGGGGGTTTGTCGCGCAAAAACCAGAGGGGGCACTATAGCAGGTATAGTTGAATAAGGAATGTATATGTTATGCACCTGACTTACAAGAATGTAATTCTTAAGTTATGTCTTATAACAATTCACTTATATCGCTGGGAGCAAGGAAAATGTTCCACCTTGGTTTAATAGTTGAATTTGCACTGTGAGATGCAAAGTGAATTGAAACCAGAAAAAGATACGTTATGCATTTAAGAGAATGCTCGGCATGGTGGGTAACGAGACATATGTACTACACCATTAATCAGATGCCAGTATAATTATCCGAATGGGGAGTAATACAGTTATGCACCTGAAATAGGAACCAGATGCCAGTAATAGTTCATATTGTGCAACCCCCACAATTAGTGTCCCTGATTCTATCATGCATGATATACCTTTATATAAACTGGTTGGTGGTCTCTTACTACATTAATATTTACTAATACGATATTAGTTGGATTATTCAAGGAAAATTTTGAGGTCAATTTTTTGGGGAATAATCTATTTCCCGGGTCTAAATAATAGTATTTCTGAGTCTTAATGATATGCTTTATGCATACCTTAAAAATTAGTACTTGCTTTATGGTTAAAATAGTGAGCTGGTGATAATACATAGATATAAATTGATATACTACTGTAATATCATGTATATTATGTATTAAACCATTAGGGGTGGTTAGTCCCAGAAAATAGTTTAGTTTAGAATTCTGGCTTTGGGAGCCAGGGGTGGGAGTTAAAATCTCTCTTTTCTGGGCGCTAGGGAGGAGTTTAACCTCCGATCTTCGGATTACAAGACCGATGCTTTTAGGCTAAGCTACTAGGGCAGGCTCATTCTAGTGCTTTATTTTCTAGTCATCCTGCTAGTGGGATAAAAACTAAGAATAATGCGAAGTATAGTACTGATGCAATTTGTCCAATAATAATAAATGGGTGTTCTACTGGTATACCTCCAATTCATGTTAAGATTGCTATGTCTGCTACTAAGGTTCAGAATAGGAATTGGGTGATGGGGCGGAATGTAAGTCCTCGTTGTTTTGAGGTGTGTAATAGGGGTACTACTATTAATACTAGGATTGAGAATAATAGTGCAAGGACACCTCCTAATTTGTTTGGAATTGATCGTAAGATGGCGTAGGCAAATAGGAAGTATCATTCTGGTTTGATGTGTGGTGGAGTAACTAGGGGGTTTGCTGGTGTGAAGTTTTCTGGGTCTCCTAGTAGATTTGGGGAGAATAGTGCTAAAAGTGTAAGAGCTAGGAGTATAATTACGAATCCAAGTAGGTCTTTGTAAGTAAAATATGGGTGGAAGGAGATTTTGTCTGCGTCTGAGTTTAGTCCAATTGGATTGTTTGATCCTGTTTCATGTAGGAATAGTAAGTGAATGATGGTTGCGGCGGCAATAATAAATGGTAGTAGGAAATGGAATGCGAAGAATCGTGTTAGTGTTGCATTGTCTACTGAGAAGCCACCTCAAATTCATTGGACTAATGCATCTCCTATGTAAGGTACGGCGGATAGTAGGTTTGTAATTACTGTGGCACCTCAGAATGATATTTGTCCTCATGGTAATACGTAACCAACAAATGCTGTTATTATTACTAATAGTAATAGGACTACACCGATGTTTCAGGTTTCTTTGTATAAATATGATCCGTAGTATAGGCCTCGGGCGATGTGTATGTAAATACAGATGAAGAAGAAGGATGCTCCGTTTGCGTGTATATTACGGATTAGTCAGCCGTAATTAACGTCGCGGCAAATGTGGGTAACTGATGAGAATGCAGTTGAGATATCTGAGGTGTAGTGCATAGCTAGGAATAGTCCTGTTAAAATTTGGGTGATTAAACATAATCCTAGAAGGGACCCAAAGTTTCATCATGCTGAAATATTGGATGGTGCTGGTAGGTCAACTAGTGCGTCGTTAGCGATTTTGAATAGTGGGTGTGTTTTTCGTAGGCTTGCCATTAATGGTTCTTGTAGTTGAATAACAACGGTGGTTCTTCAAGTCATTGGTCTCGGTTAAAGTCTGAGCAAGAATTATGACCTATTTTATGTTTTTATTATTGATGGCTTTGGTTGTAGGTTTAGTTGCTGTTGCTTCTAATCCTACGCCTTATTTTGCTGCTCTTGGGTTGGTAGTTGCAGCTGGGGTTGGTTGTGGGGTTTTGGTTGGTCATGGGGGCTCTTTTTTGTCATTGGTTCTTTTCTTAATTTATTTAGGGGGTATGCTTGTTGTTTTTGCTTATTCAGCGGCTTTGGCTGCTGAGCCATTTCCGGAGGCCTGAGGGAGTCGTTCTGTGCTGGGTTATGTAATAATTTATTTGGTTGGAGTTGGGGTTGTGGCAGGGTTCTTTTGAGGGGGTTGGTATGAGGGTTCTTGGGTAGTTGTGGATGGGTTGAAAGAGTTTTCTGTGTTGCGGGGTGATATTAGTGGTGTGGCTGTTATATATTCATCTGGGGGTGGGATATTGGTTATTTGTGCTTGGGTGTTGTTATTGACTTTATTAGTGGTGTTGGAGCTTACTCGTGGGCTAAGTCGTGGGACTCTTCGAGCAGTTTAGAGTAAAATTGGAATTGTTGCTAGGATTAGGGTTAATAGAAAGATAGTTAAGTAGGTTTTGATTATTCCTCGTGTGATGTCGTTTGTAATTTTTGCCATAATTGTTTGAGATAGCGCTAGGCCTTTTGGTCCTACAGTCTCTAATCATGTTTTGTCAAGTTGGGTGGCGGCGGATTGTCCTAGGGTGAGTTTGAGTTTAGGTAGTAGTCGGTGTGTAACTGCTGGAAAATATCCTAGTATGTTTGAGAAGTGGTGTGTGGGGATTATTGGGGTAATTTTTACTTGTTTGCTGGTTATGTTGGCTAGGTCTATGGCAATTAATAGGCCAGTAATAGTTACTAGTAGGGCTGCTATTTTAAGGGTTGTTGGTATTGTTATGATAGGTGTTTTTATTGGTAAAAAATTGTGTGTAATGATGAATCCTGCAATGATGCTTCCTCAGGCTAGTCGTTTGATGGGATTAATAACTAGTGGGTTATTTTCGTTAATTGGGGATATGGGCAGGAATCGTGGGGTTCCTATAATCACAAAATATACTAGCCGAAAGCTGTATACTGCAGTGAATGATGTGGCGATTAGTGTAAGAATTAGGGCTCAGGCGTTTAGGTATGATGTGTTTAGGGCTTCAATAATTGCGTCTTTTGAGAAGAATCCCGCTAGGAATGGGGTTCCTGTTAGGGCTAGGCTGCCGATTGTAAAGTAAGTTGAGGTGGCAGGTATAATATTAAATAGGCCCCCCATTTTTCGGATGTCTTGTTCGTCGTTTAGGCTGTGAATAATTGATCCTGAGCATAAGAATAATATAGCTTTAAAGAATGCATGTGTGCAGATGTGTAGGAATGCTAGTTGTGGTTGGTTTAGTCCAATTGTGACTATTATTAATCCTAGCTGACTGGATGTTGAGAAGGCTACGATTTTTTTAATATCATTTTGTGTTAAAGCACAGGTGGCTGTAAATAGTGAGGTTAATGCTCCTAAACAAAGACAAATTGTTAATGCTAGTTGGTTATTTTCTATAAGGGGGTGTAGGCGAATTAAAAGGAAAATTCCTGCAACGACTATGGTGCTTGAGTGGAGTAGGGCGGATACTGGCGTAGGACCTTCCATGGCGGATGGTAGTCAGGGGTGAAGGCCAAATTGGGCTGATTTTCCTGTGGCTGCTAGGGCTAGTCCTAGTAGGGGGATTGTTATGTCGAAGTCTTTTGATAAGGTAAAGATTTGTTGGATTTCTCATGAGTTAAGGTTTATTGCAAGTCAGGCTATTGTTATAATTAGTCCAATATCTCCTACGCGGTTATAGATTACTGCCTGGAGGGCTGCGGTATTGGCATCTGCACGTCCGTGTCATCACCCAATGAGTAGGAATGATATAATTCCTACTCCTTCTCATCCAATAAATAGTTGAAATATGTTGTTAGCTGTGACTAGAATAATTATGGCTACTAAGAATGTGAGTAGATATTTGAAGAAGCGATCAATGTACGGGTCGGAGTGTATGTATCATAGTGCAAACTCTAAGATAGATCAGGTGACGAATAGGGCGATTGGGACGAAGATTAGTGAATAATGATCAAATTTAAAGCTAATATTTACATCAAATGTTTGGGTGTTTATTCAGTGTCAGTTTGTAATAATGCCCTCTGTTTTTAGGTTTAAGAAAATTATAAGTGGTAGAAGGCTAATAAAGAATGCGGAGCTGACTGCAGTCTTTGTTATTTCTGCTAATTTTGATTCTTGTTGGTTTGGGTTTAGTGTGGTAAATAGTGGGTATATTAGGGTAAAAAAGATTAATAGGAGTGATGAGTGTATGATTAATGCCATTTTAGCTTCCACTTGGATTTGCACCAAGAGTTTTTGGTTCCTAAGACCAACGGATGAACTGTTATCCTTTGAAAGCGCAAGGAAGCCACGGATTTTAACCATGGTGGGTAAGGATTAGCAGTGCTTACTATTTTCTGTACTTCCTTGGTGAGTAAGGGGATTTTAACCCCTGTCTTTAGAATCACAATCTAATATTTTGGTTAAACTATACTTACAGTAGCATCATCCTCATATGAGTTCTGGTTTTGTTACTAATAGGATGACAGGGATTAGATGAAGGGTTATTAGTAGGTGCTCTCGGGTATGGAATGGCTGTAGTCCTGTAATATGGTTTGGTGTTGGGCCGCGTTGTGATATTAGGAATATATATAGGGAGTAGCCAGCTGTAATTAGGGTTCCTAATCCTGTGAGTAAAATTGTTCATGGGGATCAGTTGAATAGGGTTGTGATGATTATTAGTTCTCCCATTAGATTAGGTAGTGGTGGGAGTGCTAAGTTGGCGAGGTTGGCGACGAATCACCATACGGCTGTTAGTGGAAAGATTACTTGTAGTCCTCGGGCGAGGACTATTGTTCGGCTGTGTGTTCGTTCGTATGCTGTATTAGCTAAGCAGAATAGTGCTGATGATACTAGTCCGTGGGCAATTATTAGGATGATTGCACCTGAGAAGCCTCAAGGGGTTTGAATAAGGATGCCTCCTGCTACTAGTCCTATGTGGCTGACTGATGAGTAGGCAATTAGTGATTTTAGATCTGTTTGTCGTAGGCAAATTGAGCCAGTCATAATAATACCTCATAGGGCCAGAATAATAAATGGATAGGCTAGTTCTTTTGATAATGGGTCTAGTATAATTATTATGCGCATTATCCCGTATCCTCCCAGTTTTAGTAATACTGCTGCAAGTACTATTGATCCTGCTACTGGGGCTTCTACGTGTGCTTTGGGTAGTCACAGGTGTACTCCGTATAAGGGTATTTTAACTAAGAATGCAATTAAGCATCCTGCTCATCAGATTATGTGGCCTCATGAATTTAGTTGTAGTGGCTGTGAGTATTGAAGTACTAGTATTGATAGTGTTCCTGTGGATTGTTGAAGGAGCAATAAGGCTACTAAAAGTGGTAGTGATCCGGCCAGGGTATAAAATAAAAAGTATGTTCCTGCATTTAGGCGTTCGGTTTGATTACCTCATCGGGTGATGATAATTAATGTTGGGATTAATGTGGCTTCGAATATAATATAGAATATAATAATTTCTGTGGCACCAAATGCTATGATCAAGAATGTTTGTAGTGAGGCGAGGAGTGTGATGTATAGGCGTTGCCGGCTAATGGGTTCTGGGTTAATGTGGTTCTGGCTGGCTAGAATTATTAGTGGTAGTAGTCAGCATGTTAGTACGAGTAGTGGGGTTGATAGCGGGTCTGTAGCTATATATGTATTTAAAGAAGTTCATCCGGTTTCTGATGTTCATTTTAATCATGTTAGGCTAATGAAAGCAATTAAAAGGCTGTGTGCTGTGGTGGTTGTTCATAGCCATTTGGGTGAGGTTAATCAGATTGTTGGGAATAGCATGATTGTGGGAATTAGTACTTTTAGCATTGTAGTAGGTTGAGGTTTTGTAGTCGATCGGTTCCGTGGGTACGAGCTGTGGCTACAAGTAGTGCCAGGCCTGTGCTTGCTTCGCAAGCGGAAAAGGCTAGGAGTAGTATGGGGGCTGTGGAAAAGCCTGTGGATTCAAATTGTAGTGCTCATAGGGCGAGTGCAATAAATAAGGAGAGTATTATACCCTCTAAGCATAGAAGTGCGGAGAGCAGGTGTGTGCGGTGAAATGCCAGTCCTATTAGTCCTAAGATGAATGCTGAGCTGAAGCTGAAATGTACGGGTGTCATAAGGGGGCCGTGGAATTAAACCACGATTTTCTGAGCCGAAATCAGAGGTCTTGTTTTGGACTAGCCCCCTATTCTGCCCATTCTAGGCCGCCTTGGGTTCATTCATAAATTAGTCCCAGGGTTAGTAGAATTAGGACTGTTGTAGCTCAGAAAAATGTTCCGGTTGGATTGTGGAGTTGATCTCCTCATGGTAGGGGGAGTAGTAGGGCAATTTCTAGGTCAAATAGGAGGAATAGAATTGCTACTAAAAAGAATCGTAGTGAGAATGGGAGGCGGGCGGATCCTAGTGGATCAAATCCACATTCATATGGTGATAATTTTTCTGCATCTGGGTTTATTTGTGGTAATCAAAAAGATACGATTGCTAAAATTAGGGATAAGGCTACAGTAATGACTAAGATGGTTATGATTAAATTCATTATCTTTCCTTGGGGTTTAACCAAGACTGTGTGATTGGAAGTCACTTGTACTAACTTTAATACTAGAAAGATTATGAGCCTCATCAGTAGATTGATACGTAGAGGAATAGTCATACTACGTCGACAAAGTGTCAGTATCAGGCGGCGGCTTCAAAGCCAAAGTGGTGTTCAGATGTAAAATGGTATTGGATTTGTCGTAGAAGGCATACTGCTAGGAAAGATGATCCAATGATGACGTGTAGTCCGTGGAATCCGGTGGCTACGAAGAATGTTGAGCCGTAGACTCCATCTGCGATTGTGAATGGTGCTTCGTAATATTCTATTGCTTGTAGGGCTGTGAAGTAAAGTCCAAGTACAATGGTTAGTGCTAAGGATTGAATGGCTTGTTTTCGTTCTCCCTCTATAATACTGTGATGGGCTCATGTTACTGTGACCCCTGATGCTAGTAGTACGGCTGTATTTAGAAGTGGTACTTCAAATGGGTCTAGTGGAGTGATTCCTGTTGGTGGTCAGCATCCTCCGAGTTCTGGTGTTGGTGCTAGGCTTGAGTGGTAAAAGGCTCAAAAGAATCCAAGGAAGAAGAATACTTCAGAGGTGATGAATAGAATTATTCCATATCGTAGTCCTTTTTGCACTGGGGGTGTGTGGTGGCCTTGGAAGGTTCCTTCTCGGATAATGTCACGTCATCATTGGTATATTGTGAGGAGTAGAAGAATTAGTCCTAGGGTTATTAGTGTTGTTGAGTGGAAGTGGAATCAGATTGCTAAGCCGGATGTTATTAGCAGAGCGGCAATGGCTCCGGTTAGGGGTCATGGGCTTGGGTCAACTATGTGATAGGCATGTGCTTGGTGGGCCATTAAACGTTTTCTTGTAGGTATAGGCTTAGAAGGAGTACAAATACATAGGCTTGAATTATTGCTACTGCTACTTCTAGTAGTGTGAGTAGGAAGAGTACGGTAGCGGTTAAGATTGCTACTGTGGGCATTATTGGCAGTAGGACAAATACTGCTGTGGCAATAAGTTGAATTAATAGGTGACCTGCAGTTAAGTTGGCTGTAAGTCGTACCCCTAAGGCTAGTGGTCGAATAAGTAGGCTAATTGTTTCGATAATAATTAATACGGGAATTAGGGGAATAGGTGTTCCTTCTGGAAGAAGATGTCCTAAAGCTACTGTTGGTTGATTTCGTATTCCAATGATTACTGTGGCGAGTCAAAGTGGTACGGCAAATCCTATGTTGAGCGATAGTTGTGTTGTGGGTGTGAAGGTGTATGGGAGTAAACCTAGTATATTAATGGTAATTAGGAAGATTATTAGGGAGGCTAGTAATAGTGCTCATTTATGTCCTCCTACGTTTAGGGGCAGTATTAGTTGGTTTGTGAATCGATTAATAAATCATCCCTGTAGTGTGATGAGTCGATTATTAACTCATCGTGATGACGGGGTTGGGTAAAGAACCCATGGTAGTGCAATTGCAATGGCAATTAATGGAATGCCTAGGTAGGACGGGCTTGCAAATTGGTCGAAGAAGCTTGTTATCATGGTCAGTCTCAGGAGTCAGTTTTGTGTTTTTCAGCACTTACTGGGGTTGGTTCATTTGGTGAAATGTGGTTTAAGATTTTAGTTGGAATGATTGTTAAGAAAATTAATCAAGAGAATACTAAAATTGCGAATCAGGGGCCGGGGTTTAATTGTGGCATTTCACTAGGGGTGGTCGGGAATCACCAATCTTTGGCTTAAAAGGCCAATGCTTTGTCCAATATTTAGCTTCCTAGCGAGGCGTCTTCTAGTATTAGTGAGGATCAGTTTTCGAAGTGTTCCAGTGGGACTGCTTCTACTACAATTGGTATGAAGCTGTGGTTGGCGCCGCAGATTTCGGAGCATTGTCCGTAGAACACACCTGGGCGTGAGGCAATGAAGGCGGTTTGATTAAGTCGTCCTGGTACTGCGTCTATTTTTACACCTAGAGATGGGACAGCTCAGGAGTGTAATACGTCTTCAGCAGATACTAAAACTCGAACTGGGGATTCTATAGGTACAATTATTCGGTGGTCGGTTTCTAGGAGTCGGAATTGTCCTGGGGTGAGATCTTGAGTTGGGACTATGTAGGAATCAAATCCGAGGTTTTCGTAATCTGTATATTCGTAGCTTCAGTATCATTGATGTCCTATTGCTTTAATTGTTAGGTGTGGGTCATTAATTTCGTCTATAAGATATAAAATGCGTAGGGATGGCAGAGCAATTAGTACTAAAATTACGGCTGGTAAAATAGTTCATACAATTTCGATTTCTTGGGAGTCTAGAATATATTTGTTAGTAAGTTTGGTTGAAACTATTGCAATAATAATATATAGTACTAAGGTGCTAATTAGGAATACGATTATTAATGCGTGGTCGTGGAAGTGTAGAAGCTCTTCTATAACGGGTGATGCCGCGTCTTGGAATCCTAGTTGTGTTGGATGTGCCATTAGGTTTTAGATTTAAGATATGCAGGGATTTAACCTACGATTTCACCTTGACAAGGTGATGTAATACACTTTACTAATATCTTTAAAAGGAAGTGACAGAGTGGTTATGTGGCTGGCTTGAAACCAGCATATGGGGGTTCAATTCCTCCCTTTCTCGTTAGTTTGATTGAATTTGGACGAATGCTGGTTCCTCATATGTGTGGTAAGGAGGAGGGCAGCCGTGAAGTCATTCTACATTAGTTATGGTTAATTCAACAGATAGGACTTCTCGTTTTGCGGCGAAGGCTTCTCATAGAATAAATAAGAACATGATTACTGCTACTAAAGAAATTAAAGATCCAATAGATGATACTGTATTTCATAGGGCATAGGCATCTGGGTAGTCTGAGTAACGTCGTGGTATACCAGCCAGACCTAGGAAGTGTTGTGGGAAGAATGTGAGGTTGACTCCAATAAATATTACTCCGAAGTGGATTTTTGTTCAGGCGCTGTGTAAGGTGTATCCTGTGAGTAGTGGGAATCAGTGTACGAAGGCTGCTATGATGGCAAATACGGCACCTATGGATAATACATAATGGAAGTGGGCGACTACATAGTATGTGTCGTGTAATACAATATCGAGTGATGAGTTTGACAGGACAATTCCAGTGAGTCCACCTACTGTGAATAGGAAAATAAATCCCAGGGCCCATAGTATTGGGGTTTCTCATTTAATTGATCCACCGTGTAGGGTGGCTAGTCAGCTGAATACTTTTACACCTGTGGGGATGGCGATAATTATTGTAGCGGATGTAAAGTAGGCACGAGTGTCTACGTCTATCCCAACAGTGAACATATGGTGGGCTCAGACAATGAAGCCTAGGAGGCCAATAGCCATTATTGCTCAGACTATTCCTATATAACCGAAAGGTTCTTTTTTACCTGAATAATAGGCTACTACGTGAGAAATAATACCAAATCCCGGAAGAATTAAAATATAGACCTCCGGGTGACCAAAGAATCAGAACAAGTGTTGATAGAGAATTGGGTCTCCTCCTCCTGCGGGGTCAAAGAATGTGGTGTTAAGGTTTCGGTCTGTTAGTAGTATTGTAATTCCGGCAGCTAATACTGGCAGAGATAGAAGGAGTAGTACAGCAGTTACAAGTACGGATCAGACGAATAGCGGTGTTTGGTATTGAGAGATGGCTGGGGGTTTCATATTAATGGTTGTGGTAATGAAGTTAATGGCCCCTAGAATTGATGATACACCTGCTAGGTGGAGTGAGAAAATTGTTAGATCTACTGATGCTCCTGCATGGGCTAAATTACCTGCTAATGGCGGGTATACTGTTCATCCTGTCCCTGCCCCAGCCTCAACACCGGAAGAGGCTAGTAGTAGTAGGAATGATGGGGGTAGGAGTCAGAAGCTTATGTTGTTCATTCGTGGGAATGCCATGTCTGGGGCTCCAATTATTAACGGTACAAGTCAGTTTCCGAACCCTCCAATGAGGATAGGCATTATTATAAAGAAAATTATTACAAAGGCGTGGGCAGTAACGATAACGTTATAAATTTGGTCGTCGCCTAGGAGCGATCCGGGTTGGCTTAGTTCAGCCCGGATAAGGAGGGTTAAGGCAGTTCCCACTATTCCGGCTCAGGCACCAAATACAAGATAGAGGGTACCAATGTCTTTGTGGTTAGTAGAGAAGAATCAGCGCGTGATTGCCACAGGTAGGGTGGCCGAGTGTTTAGGCGGTGGGTTGTAGCCCCGAAGACAGAGGTTTGAGTCCTCTCCCTACCACAGCCTTGTGGTGAAGAACATATTGGATTGCAAATCCAAAGACGCAGATTAACAGTCTGCCGGGGCTTTTCCCGCCTTTACTCGTATAAACGGCGGGAAAAGTAGATGGATGCTCGCTGGCTTGAGCGCTTAGCTGTTAACTAAAAGTTTGTAGGATCGAGGCCTTCCCATCTAGAAAGGCCTTAGTTTAATAAAAATACCTGATTTGCAATTAGGAGATGCAAGTTAATTTCTTGTAGGTCTTAGCCAGGGACTAGAAGATTTTAACTTCTACTTAAAGCTTTGAAGGCTTTTGGTCTGATATTATCCTAAGTCCCTAAGTGGTTATTATTATAATGGTTGGAGTTATTGGTAATAGTCCTAGGGCGGCTGTGGTGAATAGGGCTAGGGGTATTGAAATTTGGGTTGTTTGGGTTCGTCATGGGGTGGTTGAGTTGTTTGTGTTAGGGGAGATGGTTAATGTTATTGCGTAGCAGAGTCGTAGGTAAAAGTACAGGCTAATTAGTGCGGTGAGGGCTATAATTGTGGCAACGAGTGGAAGGTCTTGTTTTGCGAGTTCTTGTAGAATTAATCATTTTGGTAGGAAGCCTGTTAGTGGGGGGAGTCCTCCTAGTGATAATAGTACTAGGGCGGTTGTTGCTGTTAGGATTGGGCTTTTTGATCAGGTTGTTGCGAGTGTATTGATTTTGGTGGAGAAGGATATTTTTAGGGTTAGGAATGCTGCAGATGTTATAATAATGTATGTTCCTAGTGCAATTAGGGTTAATTGTGGGGCGTATTGAATAATAATGATTATTCACCCTATGTGTGCGATTGAGGAGTAAGCTAGAATTTTTCGTAATTGGGTTTGATTTAGGCCTCCTCACCCTCCAACTAGTGTGGACATCACTCCTAGTGTGGTTAGTAATATAGGGTCAATGGTTTGGGCCGTTTGTATAATGAGTGCGAATGGGGCGAGTTTTTGTCAGGTTGATAGGATTAGTCCTGTTAGTAGGTCTAGTCCTTGTATAACTTCTGGCATTCAAAAGTGTATTGGTGCGAGTCCAATTTTGAGTGCTAAGGCTGTTATGAATATTGTGCTAGCGATTGGGTTTGATAGGTCGTTGATGCTTCATTCTCCGGTTATTCAGGCATTTGTTGTGCTTGCAAATAGAATTATTGCTGCTGCAGTAGCTTGGGTGAGGAAGTATTTTGTAGTTGCTTCTACTGCACGGGGGTGGTGGTGTTGTGCTATTAGTGGGGTGATTGCTAGGGTATTGATTTCTAATCCTATTCAGGCAAGTAGTCAGTGGGAGCTAGCAAAGGTTAGGGTGGTTCCTAGTCCTAGGCTGGATAGTAGGATTGCAAGTACGTATGGGTTCATTGGCGGAGGAGGGACTTTAACCGTCATGTTCGGGGTATGGGCCCGAAAGCTTTATTAGCTGACCCCGCCTTTAGAAAGTGGTGTAAAGGAAGCACCAAGAGTTTTGATCTCTTGAGTATGGGTTCAATTCCCTTCTTTCTAGGAACTGAGGGGATTTTAACCCCTATAAGTCACTCTATCAAAGTGGTCCTTGGGCATTCAGGCACAGTTCCTTGGTTATAGTTGTGGAGGGAGCCCTGCTAGTGCAATGGGTAGGGCGGTGTGTCATAATACGAAGGCGAGTGTTAGTGGGAGGAAGTTTTTTCATACTAGGTGTATTAATTGGTCGTAACGGAATCGTGGGTATGAGGCTCGTACTCAGAGGAATAGGATTGAGAGTAATGCGGCTTTGGTTATTAGGTTAATTGTTGTAAGTTCTGGGATGTTTGGTATGTGTGAGGCCCCAAGGAATAGTACGGCTGATAGGGTATTTATTAGTAAAATGTTGGCATATTCGGCAAGGAAAAATAGGGCAAATGGCCCTCCTGCATATTCTACGTTGAATCCGGATACTAGTTCTGATTCTCCTTCTGTTAGGTCGAATGGTGCTCGGTTTGTTTCAGCTAGTGTTGAGATGTACCATATTGCGGCTAGTGGTCAGGCGGGGATGAGTAATCAGATGCTTTCTTGAGTAATATTGAATGTTTGTAGTGTGTATCCTCCTGAGAAGATAATGACTGAGAGGAGGATAAGTCCCAGGCTAACTTCGTATGAAATTGTTTGGGCTACGGCTCGTAGGGCCCCAATTAGTGCATATTTTGAATTTGATGCTCAGCCTGATCCTAGAATTGAGTAGACTGCAAGGCTTGATAGGGCTAGAATGAAAAGAATTCCTAGGTTTAGGTCAGTTACTGGGTGTGGCATGGGTATTGGTGCTCATAGGGTTATGGCTAGTGTGAGTGCTAGTATTGGGGTGGCAAGGAATAGGAATGGGGATGCTGTGGATGGGCGGACGGGTTCTTTAATGAATAGTTTTACTCCGTCGGCGATTGGTTGTAGCAGTCCGTAGGGTCCTACTACGTTTGGTCCTTTCCGTAGTTGTATATATCCTAATACTTTTCGTTCTACCAGCGTTAGGAAGGCCACTGCTAGGAGGACGGGCACGATGTAGGCTAGGGGGTTAATTAGGTGGGTTATTAGGATGTTTAGCATAACTGGGGAGAGGATTTGAACCTCTGGCTGAAAGGGCTTAGGCCTTTTGCAATTAACCATGCTCTGCCACCCCAGTATGTCCTTATTTTGGCTAGCTGGAGTTTTGGCTCTCCCTTTGCTTTATTTATTTGTTTTCATAAATTAGGGGTGGGGCGTGCTTTTGGTATGGGCCCCTCTTTTCCGATCCTTTCGTACTAGGAAAAGTAGCATTACAGATAGAAACTGACCTGGATTGCTCCGGTCTGAACTCAGATCACGTAGGACTTTAATCGTTGAACAAACGAACCCTTAATAGCGGCTGCACCATTAGGATGTCCTGATCCAACATCGAGGTCGTAAACCCTCTCGTCGATATGGACTCTGGGAGAGGATTGCGCTGTTATCCCTAGGGTAACTTGGTTCGTTGATCGGCTTTGATAGCCGGATCATATTTGGTCAGATGTTCTGTGGCTTAGAGGTGTTTCTCTTGGTTTTAGGAAATTGTCCCAGTCCACTTGGAGGCTTTGTTTTCCTCCGTGGTCGCCCCAACCGAAGGTAAAATTACATGTTCCACAAGGTTTTTGCTTTTTAATGAGTTGCTTAACGTGGTTATATTTTGTACCTTAAGCTCCAAAGGGTCTTCTCGTCTTGTATTGTTATGTCCGCTTCTGCACGGGCAGATCAATTTCACTGACTGGAAAGGGGAGACAGTTAAGCCCTCGTTTAGCCATTCATACAGGTCTCTATTTAAAAGACAAGTGATTGCGCTACCTTTGCACGGTCAAAATACCGCGGCCGTTGAACTTGTAGTCACTGGGCAGGCTGGACCTCCTATACTTGGTTGTGTTGCAGGAGGCGATGTTTTTGGTAAACAGGCGAGGCTTGTGTTTGCCGAGTTCCTTCCTTTTCTTTTAGTCTTTCCTTTAAAAATGGCACTCCAGTGTGGGGGTAACGATTTTTGGTTGTGTATTTTTCTTGTTTTTTTTGTAACTCACATTTCTCTCTTTGGTTGAGTTCGTTAATTGCCAATGGTTGGTCCGGTTTGGCTTACACTTGTGCTAGGAGAAGGGCGGGCCTTCTTGTTACTCATTTTAGCATAATTTCTTCCATGTTGGCATGGATTAGCCTAATAGTATTTAGGGGAGTAAGATATATTATCAGAATAATAAATTTTTTTCTGTCTGAGCTTTAACGCTTTCTGTTTAGGTGGCTGCTTTTAGGCCCACTAGAACAGCATATTTTATGTATTGTGATCCTTATCCTCCTAGGTAAGGTTGTATCCTTTGTTAAAGGGGCTGTACCCCCTTTAACTAACTCTCGTGTGTTTCTCATGTCTTAGTTTTATGTTTTTGGTTTGAGGTGTACGAGGCTGAACTTCTATTCATTTCTTAGGCAACCAGCTATCACCAGGTTCGGTAGGTCTGTCACTTCTACCCAGAGTTCTTCCCACTCTTTTGCCACAGAGACGGGTTGGCCCTTAATAGGCTGTCTCGGGGTAGCTCACCTGGTTTCGGGGTTTCAAACTAAAGGTCTCTTTGCTTGTGGTTACTGGCTAAATCATGATGCAAAAGGTACAAGGTTTAGTCTTTGCTTTTTAGTGCTTATATGGGTTGTTTCATTTCTCTTTCAGCCTTCCCTTGCGGTACTGTTTCTATTGCTTTGGGTTGAACCTTTTCTGTCTCCCATACTAAGGTAAAAAAATGGTTTAGTTTTTGGTGTTTGGCTTATTTTATTTTATTTATATTATTTGGTTATGTTGGTTGGTAAGCTAGCTGTTTGGCTCAGGGTAATCCAACTTGCATGGATGTCTTCTCGGTGTAAGTGAGATGCTTGACTAACTCAGCCATACCCTGGGTTTGTTCCAAGTGCACCTTCCGGTACACTTACCGTGTTACGACTTGCCTCCCCTCGTCATTGCTAGTTAATTAGGTATTTTTGGTGCGTTTTGACAGGGGAGAGTGACGGGCGGTGTGTACGCGTCTCAGAGCCGGGTTCAAAGGGACACTCTATTTCCTTTTTACTACTAAATCCTCCTTCAAGCATTATTTCATAGTGCATGTTCGTTATGTTCTGTAATAGAAAATGTAGCCCATTTCTTTCCACTTCATTCGCTACACCTCGACCTGACGTTCTGGGTTGTGCCCATTTTGCTTACTTTTGTTGCCTTCACAGGGTAAGCTGACGACGGCGGTATATAGGCTGGGGTGACTAGGAGTGGTGAGGTTTAACGGGGGTTATCGGTTCTAGAACAGGCTCCTCTAGGGGGGTCTGAGACACCGTCAGGTCCTTTGGGTTTTAAGCTAATGCTCGTAGTACCCTGGCGGACACCAAATTGTAGTTGGGTGTCTAAGTTTACGGCTGAGCATAGTGGGGTATCTAATCCCAGTTTGTTTCTCAGCTTTCGTGGGGTCAGGTGGGTTATTAAAGCTACTTTCGTATTAGGGCTTCGGACACCTAGAAGCGTATGACGGCCAAAGGGCCATTTGGCTTTATTTTGATATATCCTTAACCACCCTTTACGCCGTTGTTTGGTCAACTAGGGCCTCTCGTCTAACCGCGGTGGCTGGCACGAGTTTTACCGGCCCTCTTAACACTAACTGAGTCAAGTTTTCACTTATGGCTTAATGTTTATCACTGCTGAATTCCCTTGGGGGTGTGGCTAGGCCAGGCGTCTTGGGCTAAATAGTTTGTGCCTGATGCCCGCTCCTCGTCCCCGGGCAGGGGATTGAGGGCTTACTCACTGGGTTGCGGAGACTTGCATGTGTAAGTTGAGTTAGAGCTGACTATAAGGTCGGGACCATGCCTTTGTGCATGCGGAGTTTTTTAGGACCCATCTTAGCATCTTCAGTGCTATGCTTTATATTAAGCTACGCTAGC